CTTTCTTCTTAAGTCAGAATAAAGAGAAAAGCCCTTTCAGTTTCAGTTAAGGGCCCTTTTCGCTTGTTCGTAAAGCTTTCGAGCAGCTCTTTCAACTGCCGCCTAATCCCCCAACATGCTCAAGAACCGAGAGCCGTCCAGGTACCTACCGGCCGGAGGGAGCTTGCTTATAGAAAGAAGATAGGCCGGTCAAAAAAACAAGGCGCAACGGGCTCTCTGCTCCTAGTCACTAAGTGGTGCTGCTATTCAGTCCTCCGGGGGACTGGACTCCACCAAGGGTTCGGTTCTTTATCTCACTCACGTAATTTCGCCCGCTCGTTCCACTTCCGCGCCGGAGGAAATGGGATTCGAACCCATGATACAATCTTCTTGTATGTCGATTTAGCAAACCAATGCCTTAAGCCACTCAGCCATACCTCCAAGTTGTTGATCGGAATTTTATGTGCGGTAGCCCGAAGGGCTATCTGATCCGATCAACTGCCTAAGCCGTAGCGCGCTAGCACGCGTACTCTTCCTCCATGAGCGAGATTCTCTCCAGAAACCAGAAAAAAGGAACTGCCTTAGCATCCACCACCAAAATCTGCCACTCGTTGGGCGACGCCTTCTTTTCTATGAACACTCTACCACTGAATGATGAAGCCGGTCTCCGCCCCCGACCTGATTAGGAGAGAACACAGGGTTAAGCCAAGCCCTTACCCGCTTTCATTCATATCTCTTATTCTGACTAGTAAGAATAAAGAGATAGCCGGGGGAACTGGACTGTGACTCTTCTATTACATTACAGAAAAGTCCATTCTCGTCATGATCGATCCACGTCCTACCGTAGTGCCCGGAGAACCGGGCTTGCTTAGCTTAGAAAGCTAGCGATTCGAAGAGCGACGTTGCAAGACTAAGGTAATGCCAATTCACTTAGAAGATAGAGTATGGAGAAGGCTTTTTTCTAAGATTGCACGAGCTATCATCAAATCCGTGAAAGATGCGTTCTGCTCTTCCTGTCCTACGCCTGCCGATCGTATTCATTCTTAGTAGTGTGCTTGAAGCGATTCCAGCTTTGATTTTGACACAGTCGCTCTTGATCAGGGCTCCCTCTGGGATATTCTCCATAAGCATAAGAAAAAGAAAGGAATACTTTTTGGTTTTAGGAGATCCGGAAGTCAGGTCATTTCCTCAAGCCAGGTGAAAGAAAGAACTTTCATATTTCTCTCCAATCCAAGCTTCTGCTCTTTCATCTTCTTCAAGCAGAATCCCTTAAATCTGCTCGGCTAGCTCATCAAGGGTTGGTGGGCGGGAGAAGCGGATTGTTCAATGCTACAGCTATACATACAAAAGTGGAATAGAGGGTTTGGGCATCCATCTTCCTTTCTTTCGAAGAGGCTAATGCCTTGTCGGCGTAGACGGAACATGGAAGCAAGAGAGAAGGTATATGGCCTGACATTCAATGGATAGGTAAGGAGCTGAGACTTAAAAGATTCATTTTATAACATATACCAGGTTGGACCACTAAAACCAACTCCCCGAAAAGGCTTAATTCTAAGAGTCGACTAGAGTGAAGGTTGTTGTACCATCGCGATAGTCCACCCATTCAAAAAAAGAAGACCCAAACCGGAACGCACAATGAAGCTGACACTTGCTTCTTCTCCCTTAGTCGTCGAGACACCAGCGGTCCTCCTCGATCTTCCTTAGAAACTGCCACTGAGTCTACTTTTACTATATCAAGAATCGAACAAGAAGAGAATCCCAACTTTCTCAAAAAACGGGCATTTTCGGGGACTAGCCAAAGAAAAAGAGAAGAAATACGTTCGCTCGAGCAAATGCGCTCACTTACAAGCCTTTATGCTCGGTGTTGGTATGCTCTATAGTCAATACACTCGCCCAAGGCCATGCACGCTATCAGCTCGATCAAACAATGAAAGGCAAGGAGAATTTTGGCCACTAACACTAAAAGGAGAGAAAAAGGAGGTTGACTCGCGTCTTTGATATCCAGTTTTTTTATACTGCTAGAACTGGTTGGTTTTACGCGGGCATGCTGAATATGATGGGTTGGGATGGAACTCTCAATACGATGAGTTTGATGTGGAATGTACAAAGATTCGTCTTTCTTCCGTCACGGTAAAGGGTTCTAGGACTTCTACTTCCTAGAAAGCATATCATAGAGAAATTTCTTTAAAGTCTTTGAAGTCAAGCTTATTGTCAGGCTCAAGCTCTGTATTGTATTCTAAAAAAGCTGTAGGAATAGTTTTCTCTCTCTCGAAGTAAACGAACCAGTTGGGGAAGCTGAGATTGACCAGGCTTCTAAATCCATTAGCAATGACAAGGCTCCCGGGTTAGATGGTTTTGGTGCTCTTTTTTTCAAAAAGGCTTGGGGGACTATAAAGACTGATATATATAAATAAGGCAGTGAAGAAGTTTTGAAGCACTGGCCAGATGTTAAAGCAAGTGAACTGTACTACCATTACTTTAGTGCCAAAGGTTCAACATCCTACCTATGTGAAGGAGTTTAGGCCCATAGCATACATAGCCTGTTGTTCTTTCTACAGTTTATAAATGGATTTCCAAGATTTTGCAAGATTGGCAGCTGTTATAGGAGAAGTGGTGGACAGTGCACAGGCTTGGTTTATCCCTGGGAAGTTTCTAGCTGATAACATCTTATTGGCTACTGAACTTATGAAAGGGTACACACACAAGTTTATTTCACCTAGGTGCATGATTAAAGTGGATTTGAGGATCCTTGGAATGGAGCTTCCCTTCCTTCAAACAATGTTGTATGAGCTGGGCTGGTGTATTTGTGGATTGGATCATGGGGTGTGTGCAATCTGTTTCTTACTCCATTCTTATTAATATTAATGGTGTGCCTACCAACAAAAGGGTTTGAGGCAAGGAGACCCCATGTCCCCTTTTCTCTTTGCCATTGGTATGGAGTCTCTTTCCAGGTGTCTAGCTGAGGTTGAATTCTGATTTCAATTTCCACTCTAGATGTGAGAAGCTGGGAATCACTCACATGATTAAAGCAGATGACCTTCTTTTCTTGTCTAGAGCAGATGTAGTGTCAGTTCAGCTGCTATATCAAGCTTTTCCAAAATTATCCGAACCGGCGTCTATACTAGAAGAGAAAGGGCTCCGCTACTTCGCCTATCGGCATTATTCAGCTCTGCGCCACTTAGCCTGACGTCTAAGTCTCCGAACCTTCGTATCCGCCTAGCTGAAGCTATCCGAGTAGCGTCTTATTTCGTTACACAACTATTTGTCTAAGAGACCGCTTTTCCTACCTCCGTACACTCTTAACTCTTAAAGGCATCTTGCTTGCCCGTCCCTCCATTCCAAAGGACTGGGATAAGGGCTTACCTCTGTAATATGAACTGCTAGTTGGTATTGAGTAGCTGGGCATTTAGTTATTTCCTATGCGCCTATTAGGAAGCTCTGGAGCGTGACCAGCAGCCTGAAGTACCCCCGCTCTCTCTGCCCTTTCATGCGCAGTTTCCTTCCTCTCTCTCTAGGGATCGCTATCCAGGGTCGCTGGGCTAGTTCCCAAACATACTCTTTAGTTAGAGAATCTCTTGTGCACCAAAATCTTTGTAAAAAACTAGCACTCTTCATCATACGATTCTTTCCTATGATTATATTATTCATTCCACGTGGAAAACCGTCTACTCTCATTGAGTTAACCCCGCTCACTACGAGATTGAGAGGTTACCCTGAGCTCCTTCTCGCTTTTCTTGGCTTGCCGATCCTGTCATATAGGAAGTTCTTCCGTCTTGCCTGGTTGACCAGGCTACCCCTTCACTGATTCAATCTTTATAGCCTCAATCGAAACATCAATTCTATGACAAGTTAAGTTTCCTCTATCCAAATCCTTCGTTTGAAGCATCTAATGCCATCATAAAAGACTTCAATAAAAGGGCCTAAAGCAGCAAGAACCCTCCATTCATCCGCAGCAGATCGTGCTCAAGCTGAAGAGGCTCACTTTCTAGTAAATGAATGCGCGAGCACGGACGCAAAAGCAAAAGCTAATAACAGATTATCCTCCCCGTCGCCGCTTGGATCTTCGACCCTTCGCCTGTCGGCTCAGCGCGTCGCCACTGAGTCTATCGACGCTATTTCAGCTCTGCGCCACTGTGTCTAACTTATGACGGTGTCTATCGACCTTGAACTGAAGTCGGAGAATCTGACTCTATTGACGTCAGCTCTAACGCCACTTTCTTTTCTTTGACTAGTCCTGCTAAGAATCCATCTTTTCTTCTTATTCTGGTAATAGAACGGGATCAATAGAAACAGGAGCTGATATGAGCCAGGAGACTTCTTTGAGCCGAGAATTACTAGTGGCTTGCAGAAAATGGCATAAGAAGAGCTCTAACAAGGTAAAGGCGCGGCAGCCCTGCGTCTATCGACCTAAGTAATTTTGCTGTCTAAAACGCTTCTTCTTCAAGTAGCATAACGTCTATCGACTTGTCTTTGAACCGCCGCATCTACGAGACTTCGTCGAACCCGCGTCTATCAACGTTATTTGGAGCTCCGCCTCTGAGTCTATCAACGCTACTGAAGCTTCGCTCCATAAGGAGTCAGCCTTTCTAGCCAAGTTCCATAGCAGCTTAATAGTAGCAGATTTATTCCATAACTCCAGTTGAGGGATATTCCACCCCCCATCTCCCAGTAAGCAAGTTCATCAGCTACATCCACCATAGACAATTGAAAGATAGGAATACCATTATTCTCAATTCCATGAGTGGATTTTGGGCATACCTCATCTTGTTGAAGCACCAAAGATGGATTTGCAGTAACCATATCATTATTGCTCTCCTGTAATTGATCCAAAACACACACCTGTTGTTGATGATCTTGACTTCTCAGATGATGAACTAGAAGAAGAAGAACCTGCATCAGAACCTCAGACACCACCCTTATCACCTCAAACACAACCATCCTCATCTTCTGAACCACAAGCCAGTCCAATTCCTGCACCAATAGCACCACTGAGAAAGTAAAGCAGACCTCATCTTCCTCCTTTTTGGATGAAAGATTATGAGAGCAAGAAAGGAGGAGGTGCTAACACTGCACATATTGCAAATCTAGCCATAACACCCATTCAGCCCTCTTTCTATTGTTTCCTGACCACTTTGGCTAAATCTCATGATCCTATTCACTTGAAACATGCTGTAACAGATCAGACAAGGGTAGATGCTATGAACAAAGAGTTGGATGCATTCATTGGAAGAAAATGAAACTTGGGAAGTAACTGATCTTCCCAAGGGAAAGACTGCCATAGGATGTAAATGGCTATACAAGACCAAATTAAAGCCTAGTGGAATGATTGAGAGGTGCAAATCAAGGTTGGTAGTGCTCGGGAACAAACAACAGCATGGAATAGACTATGCTGAGACATTTGCACCAGTTGCAAAAATGACTACTGTAAGAACAGTTTTAGCAGTAGCTGCAATGGAAGAATGGTACACTGTACAAATGGATGTGACTCATGCTTTTCTACATGGAGAATTGCATGAGAATGTGTACATGAAGATGCCATTGGGGTACACTGGAAAAGGTTCCAGAATTCAGTTGAACTGTGATCCAAGTACAACTTCAAGCTCAAATGTAAGTTGAAAAAGTCATTGTATGGGTTGAAACAAGCTCCAAGGCAGTGGTTTTCAAAGCTTTCTTAAACTTTCGTTTTGGTTATCACCAATCCAAAGCTGACTATAGTTTGTTCACAAAGACCACCTCTGCAAGCATTACTCTTGTTCTCATCTATGTGGATGATGATCTTCTGATTTCAGGAAATGATATGGGAGAAATAGAATCTCTGAAAAACATGCTGTGTGAATCTTTTCATATGAACAAGCATAAAAGCAACTAAAGTAGAGCTTAAAGATGAAGTGTTTTATATAAAATCAAACATAAGACAATCAAGTTCGCGTTTTCTCGGGATTTTTGCTTGTTATAGTCTATTGTCGGGTCGTAACAAGGTAGCCAAAGGGACACTTTTAGCTGGATTGAATCCATCTTTAAAGTGGTGTGCTGTGTCGTGACTTTCACTGTTGGCGTTGGCGATTTGGGTGTTCTTAACGCTATTGCTAGAGCATGTGGGGGTAAGCAAATTGAAACGAGGGTTGATGATCAGGAACAACCTAAGAGGAGGGAGTAAGAGGCAAAGAACAGAAACGAGTTTCGGGCCTGATTTTCTCACAGCGTTCCTCACTGAGATGCAAGATGTGGATGGTTTGGATGAAATATATGGTATGTCTACAGGTAGTAGATGATGATCCCAAAACCTATGAAGAAGCTATGGGGTCCGTGGGTGCGAGTTTCTGGAAGGAAGCGATCAATAGTGAACTTGAATCCATCATGGCAAACCAAACCTGGGAGTTGGTGGACCTACCAAAAGGTAATAGAGCTATAGGCTGCAAGTGGATTTTCAAGAGGAAAATGAAGAAAGATGGCACAGTGGAAAGGTTCAAGGCAAGGCTTGTGATTATAGGGTTCTCACATAAGTTCGGCATTGAGAGTAAGGTGTGTAAGCTGAAGAAGTCGTTATATGGCTTGAAGCAGGCTCCGAAGCAATGGTATGACAAATTTCATAATACTATTCTTAGTTTTGGCTTTGTGGTTAATGATGGTGATGCATGTGTGTATGTGTGTATTCGAAGATGTTTGGAAATGATTGCGTGATCATATGCTTATATGTTGATGACATGCTGATATTTAGTGCAAACATTGATTCCATTAACAAAACTAAGGAATTCTTGTCTTCTAAGTTCGAGATGAAAGACCTAGGAGAAGTGGATGTGATTCTCGGTGTGAAAGCTATAAAGACCGAGAATGGGTACACATTGTCTCAAGCACATTATGTGGAAAAGATCTTGAGGAAATTGGATTGCTTCGATGTAGTGCCGGTGAAAACCCCATATGATCCAAATGTGCATCTGGTGAAGAATACTGGGAACGGTGTTTCTCAGGGAGAGTATGCTCAGGTAATTGGAAGTCTTCAAAGCAGACTTGTATTGCTCGTTCGACGATGGAGTCGGAGTTTATAGCACTGGATTTGGCCACACAGGAAGCTGATTGGTTGAGAAACCTTCTCGCAGATATCCCTTTGTGGGGGAAGCCGACCCCTCCTGTTTGGGTGCATTGTGATTCGCAAGCAGCTATCTCCGTTGCCAAGAACAGTGTGTATAATGGCAAGAAAAGGCACATACGCATCAGGCATGAGTCCGTGAGACAATTTCTTGTGAACGGTGTGGTTTCTCTAGACTATGTGCGAGCGGAGAAGAATTTAGCGGATCGATTTCTTTCTTCTTCCATTAATAAGATAGACGATGCGCATGAGTTGATAGATGCGGCAATATCGACGGCATTGAAAGAGAGTAAGCCGGTGTATATAAGTGTAAGTTGCAACTTTTAGGCGATTCCTCACCCTACCTTTAGTCGGAAGCCTGTTCCCTTCTCTCTTTCTCCCAAGCTGAGTCACCGGATGGGTCTGCATGCTGCAGTGGAAGCACTTCTTTCCTGAACAAGGTAGTGAAGCCTGTCGTGGTGGGCGGGCCTAAATTGTGGGTATCAAAGGCCTGTGACGCCTTTGTTGAATTAGCCGATGCTTCTGGCTACTAAGCGGGAATCTGCTATGATTTTGTATGTGGTTGGGTCTACGCCTACAATTGCTGCTATATCTCGTTTTATTGCTAAAGACTGGAATCATACTCGGAAACCCCATGTTTACTTGCATGATGATGGATACTTTGTGATTCATTTTGCTTCTATTGAGGACAGGGATGATATTTGATATTCAGGTCCTCATACTATACTTATACTAGGTAGACCTACTATTGTCAAGCCTTGGACTCCTAACTTTCATTTTCATACTGAAATTTGGAAGTGGATTAAATTGCCTAATCTACCATTGAGTTGTTGGAGCAATGACTCTTTGAGTCGAATTGGTAGTGCTTTAGGGGTGCCTCTTTATGCTGATGAGTTTACTTCCATTCGTATCTCTTTTGCGTTATTGCTAGTTGAGGTGGATGTTACTGTCCCTATGCCTTCTTCTTTGCTCATTGAGGGTCCAGATGGCCAGCTAATGAAGAAAAAGGTTGAGTATGAAACCCCCCTGCGCCCTATCGGGCTTGACTCTAAAGAGCCTGCGTCTCTACGAGACTTGAGCCTTCGGCCCTGCGCATCTCCTCTGCGCTATTTGAGTCTATCAACACTGAGCCCTCCCTAATGGGCGTTATTCAGCTCTAAAGCCACTGAGTCGTAAGACGACGATATGAAGCTCTTTCGCCACTTAGACTAACGTCTAAGTCTTCGAACCTACGTGTCTCTACGCGACTTGAGCCTAAAGGCCCTAGTAAAATCCTTCTCACCCAATCTGGGACAAATAGAATATGTTTCTCCTTTTTCTGGAGCCGATGGACGGAAAAAGTTGCCGAAACCCCGTATATTTCGATGCAAAAGAGGTACTTTAGAAAAACACATATCTTATGACATTATGAAAAAGGAGCCTATCGACACATCTTTTTGTCCATTTTGTCGCATAATCAACATCGCAAAAATACCTGTTTTTACCACCCTTGACGTTTTTCAACCCCTCCGTGAGGTTATCAACTCTGTTTCTATCTTTTGCATTCGGAACTTTTACGTTTCCCTTATATCCAAAAACAATGAAACCCTAAGGAGTTTGGGACCAAAGTTCGTTCTATACATATGACCAGCAATAAGAAAAAGAAATGCAATAGCTAAGAACTCAATAACCACTTATTTGAAATGCTATAGCGGATGTAGTTGAATTGGGACCAAGACAAAGGAAAGTGCTTCTATCGAAGAGGCCCACGCTTCTTGTGTTGAAGTAAGTACACCGGTAACGTATTATAAGATCAATGGCCTTCTTCCTTCTTTCCTAAGAAGAAAGTAAGTAAAAACCCATAAGAGAAGAAAGATCGTAGCGTAGAAAAGAAAGGTTTGAAGAGCGACATATAGTATATGTGGCGGAAGGGATAGGTTCATTTTGAGATCAGAATCGGTCTTCGATCCGTTCATTCTGTCTGAAGGCTATACTTAAGTATAAAGAATCAACGAGGGAAGCTCATTCCGGCAGGTACTCCTAGTCCCTTAACTTATTCGTGAAACAGAGGCAGATAGTCAGAGGTATTCGGACAGATAACGAAGAGTTAGGCGGGACCACTAGAGATGCTCCTATACTAAAGGCTATCGGAAAAGCAAGAAAGTCTGGTGCGGAAGCACGTAAGCATCCCGAGCAAGATAGATAGATCTTCCGTTTTGGTGCGGAAAGACAAGCGCTGAGCAAAGGCGTTCGCAATCCTCTCCTAAGACGAGTCAAATAAGCGAATAGGAAGGAGAATCGATCATTTACGGTAGGCTGCTTCTTCGCAATCAGTCCTAGATGACTGATCGTCCATGCTTACACGCAGGAGCGCTCACAGACTCTCGCTCGTTCACCCGCGCCTAGTACTAAGGCAAAACAAAAAGGGGGAGAGCTAAACGAAGTCCCGAGAATGAGCCCGGATCCTGCTTGCTTAGCCTGGCCCTTAGCTTCAACGATCTCTCTAGTACACCTATTTAATTTAAACCCCAAAGTAAGGCACCTACCGTTACACCTTCCTCCCAGAGTCCTCTTCTGCCTGTCTGTTAATGAAAGTCCGCCGGAGCGGGGTCTTATTAAGGAAAAAAGTTTGATTGACATCTCCGTCGTATTGAAAGACTGAAGGAATTCGATAGTAGATTTGTCCCCTACGCTTCTACAGTAGGAAAGGGGGAATCCGGCTTAGATCGACTAACGGAGCGACGAAGCAAGTAGTCAAAGGGGAGGCTTTGGTCCTACTAAGGCGATAAGGCAAGAAGGAAGGACATAGTAGTCAGTCCTACGGAATACATACTCCTAAGAGTGAGTCCGTATAAAGAAAAGAAATAGCTACTCATACTTAAGGTTAAGAATTCTCCTAAATTATAGGTTAAGAATGATCGGAAATTGCATAAGTTAACTCTTTCCTGAATGTCG